AAAATTCATAAATAAGATAATAAGATAATATAATGTAGGGATTACAAAATTGGATGGGGGATTTTCAAATTATAAAATATGGAACAAGACTTTTATTTCAGATGAGCCAATAAATAGGATGAACTGCTAAAATTCTGTATCATAAACTATGTAACGTGCACATCAACATCAATTATATGGCCTCAAAAAAGAAAAAGTAAGATCCAAAGATATGAAGAAAATATCAAAAAAATACAAAGAATTGGGTTCGATTCTATTTGTGTAATCCATCTAAGATGACTTTTTACTATTCCTGCTCGACCCCTAAACTCCCTTAGACTAGACTTTTTGGTCTTTCCAATTTAACCATACGGAAATATTAACATTTTTTTAGATAGCAGAAAAAAGGGGAAACAAAATCAAATAATTCATTATATAAATAATGAGAGACAATATACCTAAAAATGCATCTATTCTTTAAGCATCTAGGAAGAGTATATCTACAGATACCTAAATAGATAAAATAAATAAATATATATATATATGATAATCTATAGCAAAAACGGTATGTATCTATTCCCCATATTTCAATAAATATGGGGAATAGATACTCATACAAATAAATCATATGCCAAGAACCAGATTTGAACTGGTGACACGAGGATTTTCAGTCCTCTGCTCTACCAGCTGAGCTATCCCGGCCATTCTTGATGCATCAGCCTCATTTTTATTTTAAAAGATTACTGGAGTATATGTCAATGAATCTATGTCAACTAAGTCCAAAAAAGACGAAAAATAAAAATTTGTAAGTAAGTTTCAATAGTAGTAATTATTTTGTATTGTTAATCACGCATATGAGGAGGATTCCTTGCTCAAAAATAAGATATTCATTTGTATGTTTATCATTAACAAAATTCTACGTATTTCACATTCACATATATATTCCAAAACTTATGACTTGTAATTCTGATAAGAAAAAGAGAAAAATTCCTATTTATTTGTGAAAGAATAAAAAGAATAAACAGAATAAAACACATAAATAATGAATTCAAAATAGAGAGGATATAGGAAAAGTAATTAGAAAGTTAAACAGGTCCTTTGGGGATAGAGGGACTTGAACCCTCACGATTTCTAAAGTCGACGGATTTTCCTCTTACTATAAATTTCATCGTTGTCGGTATTGACATGTAGAATAGGACTCTATCTTTGTTCTCATCTGATTAATCAGTTCTTCAAAGGATCTATCAGATTATGATGGAGTGAATGATTTGATCAATGAATATTTCGTTTTTTCTTCCACTTTATTAAACTTGGAATTGATTTACGTCTTTCATTTTTGAATATTTTTATCACAAATGGAGATTGGAAGTCTTCATTAATCAATTGAAATAGTATTTGCGTATATATATCCATAGGTTTTTCTTTGATTCATTCCTGGAATTTGGATGGAAGGATTCCTTTCCTAATGCAAAAGGAAAAATCGTCAACTCCTTTTGTTAGAACAGCTTCCATTGAGTCTCTGCACCTATCCTTTTTGATTATAACTTTCTGAACTTTTCTTCGTTTACGTAAAACAGGATTTGGCTCAGGATTGCCCATTGTGAATTCCAGGGTTTCTCTGAATTTGAAAGTTCTCACTTGGTAAGTTTCCATACCAAGACTCAATCCAATTAAGTCCGTAGCGTCTACCTATTTCGCCATATCCCCCTCTTTTTATTTGAGATTCGAATCTCATTAGAATACTTTAGATTTAGAATACTTTTTATTTATATTATGAACATTATACCGGAACTTTTGAATTCATTAAAGACGTATTCTTATATTGAAAAATGTTTGTTCCTATTTTTTTTTATTGATTTTATTTCATCTATATTGGATACCATTATCTTATTTGGTTGAATCAGAAATGATTCTATTATCTATTTATTCGCATTTCAATATACACAGATATATACCACATAGCTATCTATATTCTATGCCCCTACTTCTATTATGTTTTCATGCAATTTTTAATACTCGAATGGTCGATTCTTTATATATATTTCCCAATGAAAACGTGGGAATCTTTGATTATGATATGGATTAGTCTTTTCGATTTCTTTCATTTTTTTAGTTTTTCTTTCAATAAACAATCCATTTATTCATTCATATAATAAAAGAAATTTGATAAAACCATATAATAAAATTTGATAAAACTAAAAAGAATCTAATAGATATAAAGAATCATTTTTTTAATGTACAATTAAATTAAACATTCATTTCGAAATATTGAAAGAAATATTGAATTCCTAATTACTTAGGAAAATTTATAACAATAGAATTAAAAAAAATGCAATAGCAATATTTAATAATCAAATATCTAATAATTTCTTATAATTCTATTGTAAGTAATATTAATTACTGTTTACTTTAACCTAATTATTACATTATTATATTATAGAATTCTAAAAATTCAAAATGAGAATATTCGATTTCGAATTCGAAATACTATTATATATATGTATGTTTTTGATAAATAGAT